AACAAAGAAATGGAAGAACTAGAACCGTATGGATTTCCAAAGACTCCATGGATAGGAACTAAAAACGAGATATCGAAGTAGTTCTGATGATTCAGTATATTATCACTTCAATTCGGAGTTCTTAGTTACTTTGACCGGGTGGATCTTAGTGATGGAATAATAAGTAATAATTCATTGGTTGATTGTATCATTAACCATTTCTTTATTTTGGTGCGAGGAACTTACCATGAATCCACTGATTTCTGCCGCTTCCGTTATTGCTGCTGGATTGGCCGTAGGGCTTGCTTCTATTGGACCTGGAGTTGGTCAAGGTACTGCTGCGGGCCAAGCCGTAGAAGGTATCGCGAGACAACCAGAAGCAGAGGGTAAAATACGAGGTACTTTATTGCTTAGTCTGGCTTTTATGGAAGCTTTAACAATTTACGGACTGGTCGTGGCATTAGCGCTTTTATTTGCGAATCCTTTTGTTTAATCCTATTCTATAAACGTGAAAATACGTACTTCTTTTCTTATTTTATTGCTGTCGACTTACCGCTTGCTTCTTCGAATTATATCAAAACTTCACTCCACTTCTTCGTTGAGACAATACTCCGGGGAAGGTCTGATTTGAGGATGAGGAATTAGTAGATCCACTCGCTTTCTCACTTCCCGTCCTTAATTTAATGGAAACCCCTTTTGACTTTTAGGAAGCGTTGCAGGTATTTCGCAATTGACATGAAACCGGGGACCTAATAAGTATCTTATTCGGAACTTCAATTGAAATAAAATAATAATAAAGAATCCATTTTTGAAATTTGAAAATGATTTCAAATGAAATGAATATATTCATATTTAAAATAAGTCAATTAATAAAAAAAAGAAATCAATAATAAAAAAACGGGACGAAGTGATACAAAAAGAACTCTGTTCGATTTTGTTAGTCCTATCTATAAGAGGAGAGCATATGAAAAATGTAACCGATTCTTTCGTTTCCTTGGGTTACTGGCCATCCGCCGGGAGTTTCGGGTTGAATACCGATATTTTAGCAACAAATCTAATAAATCTAAGTGTAGTGCTTGGTGTATTGATCTTTTTTGGAAAGGGAGTGTGTGCGAGTTGTGTATTTCAAGAATAGGCTGGATCCAACCGGCTGCACTTTCTTTTTTTTTTATTTATAAATAGGGAAGAAAGGTGCACGATCTCGACGAATTACTTCTGAATAAATTAAGAAATCATATGTAAGAACCATAGCATTTCGTGACTCATTGGTAAATCAACTTTGATTCTCTATCAACCAATAATGTGGGACCATTAACATGGTTAAAGCTAAACCGCCTGAAGTCCAGGCACAACATGGTACTCTTTCTACCACTACGTTAGTACGGAGATGGTTTCAAAATGAATAGTTGGCAATTTATCCGATATAGAACACTCATATCGATAAAATGATTTGAACCATTTACTGGAAAAATGGGTGTCTCGCCCTTTTTTTATCCAATGCTGAATCGACGACCTATGTATAAAATAAGAAGAATTTTTTGGATTTGAAGAAAAAAAAACAACTTTGCTGACAATTACAGATTTTTTTTGTCTGGTCGGAAGAGTCCTCTGAATATTCTGGTCTTGTATCAGTTTCCATATCTTGGAATACGAACAGAGAAGAGAGGGTAAGCTCATTACATTAAAAGATATGGGAATGCTCATAACATAAGTAACTGAGCGTGAGAGCCAAATGAATCGAAAGATTCATGTTTGGTTCGGGAAGAGATCATGGAAGTGAAGTTGTGAAATGAATGGGAAAATAATCTACTTTCATTAAGTGATTTATTAGATAATCGAAAACAGAGGATTCTGAGTACTATTCGAAATTCAGAAGAACTACGCGGAGGAGCTATTGAGCAGCTCGAAAAAGCCCGGGCTCGCTTACGGAAAGTGGAAATGGAAGCAGATGAGTTTCGAGTGAATGGATACTCTGAGATAGAACGAGAAAAACAGAATTTGATTAATGCCACTTATGAGAATTTGGAACGATTAGAAAATTACAAAAATGAAACCATTCATTTTGAACAACAAAGAGCAATTAATCAGGTCCGACAGCGAGTTTTCCAACAAGCCTTACAAGGAGCTCTAGGAACTCTGAATAGTTGTTCGAACAGCGAGTTACATTTACGCACCATCAGTGCTAATATTGGCATGCTCGGGGCCATGAAAGAAATAACTGATTAGCCCTTTTACTGTAGGCATTATTTTTTTTTTTTTTTCTCCCTTTGTTTCCGAAAAAGAATTAAGAGACACTAATGGTAACCATTCGAGCCGACGAAATTAGTAATATTATCCGTGAACGTATTGAACAATATAATCGAGAAGTCACGATTGTGAATACCGGCACCGTACTTCAAGTAGGCGATGGCATTGCTCGTATTCATGGTCTTGATGAAGTAATGGCAGGGGAATTAGTAGAATTTGAAGAGGGTACAATAGGCATTGCTCTGAATTTGGAATCAAACAATGTTGGCGTTGT